AGAATTCTGCACCATGAACTTTATGAGAAGAATCGGAGTTTATTTGTACTGTGTCTGAAATACATCCTTTCTATTCCTATCCTTCCACTCTTTGATTGAATCCTTTTAGCTCATTTTTTTTTAGCTATTCTATTTGAGATATATACGAAAATATAACATACTTTTGGAATAAGAAAAATATGAACAGAGAGGAAAAAAAGAAAAAAGAAAGTAAAGAATATCTATCCCGATCCGTCTCAATGAATTAATTTCATTTGTATGAGGTATGAATATCTATCCGATACATTATTCACGTGTCAGGAACCAGATTTGAACTGGTGACACGAGGATTTTCAGTCCTCTGCTCTACCAACTGAGCTATCCCGACCATTTCCCGTGCATCATCCTAGCAGAGTACTTATATCTATGTCAATGAAAAGAACTAAAAAAGAAAATATGAACAAATTGGACCTAGCCCCTGAATTTCTTAGATCTTCAAAAAGAAGACTTTCTTTGTAAATGTAAGGAAAAATATATGGACTATGAATGATTCAATAACGGAGATTCCTTGAACATATATGTTCATATCGTACTATACAAAACAAATGAGATTGGATTGGAAGAAGATACGAGGATTTCTATTCGAATCCATTTGTGAAAGAACAGAGTGAATGAAATGAGAAAGATATTGAATTTTGTTTGAACTGAGCCACTGATGAAAAAAAAAGAAAGAGGATGAGGATAAATAAAGAGCGAGGAAGTAAAATGGGCTTTTTATTGGGGATAGAGGGACTTGAACCCTCACGATTTTAAAATTCGACGGATTTTCCTCTTACTATAAATTTCATTGTTGTCGGTATTGACATGTAAAATGGGACTCTCTCTTTATTCTCGTCCGATTAATCTTCAAAAGATCTATCAAACTCTGGAATGAATCATTTGATCACTGAATATTCGAATTCGATTCTTTTTTCAACTTCAATTGGAATTGATTCACAATAACTCTTCCATTTTTAATAGATTTTTTGATCTCTATCATTCTAATTAATAGAGAATAGAAATAGAAGATTTCTATTTTCATATATAGAGATACAGAATAGGATTCAATATAAGATTTGGGTTGTGATTAATCATTTGCTATGTCAGTATGTATACGTACGTATTAGGTATATAAGGTTATCCTTTCTGTCATTTCGATAGAAAGGATTTTAGCTACTAACGTAACGTAGTAAATTTCATTCGTTAGAACAGCTTCCATTGAGTCTCTGCACCTATCCCTTTTTATTCTCATTTTCCATCTCTCAAAACAAAGATTTGGCTCAGGATTGCCCATTTTTAGTTCCAGGGTTTCTCTGAATTTGGAAGTTACCACTTAGCAGGTTTCCATACCAAGGCTCAATACAATCAAGTCCGTAGCGTCTACCAATTTCGCCATATCCCCCTTTCCTTTGATACAAGGATCCAGTTGTAATTCCATCCACCTCTTTCATTGATCTTGGCACTATTGAATTCCTTAGGTAATGATTCCTATATCGAAAAAGTGTATGCTGCTATTTTATTTTTTTGCCCAACCTCTATTCTATATTCTATCATTTCATCTCTATTGGATGAACCGTATTTGTTTCAATACGAAATGATTCTATCATTGATGTATCCGCAATTCAATATGGATAGATATATCCCACATATATATATGCCTTTCCTCCTCCTTCATTTTTACAGTGCAGTTTGGAATAGTGGAACGGTCGATATTCATTCTTTTTTTTTCATTTCGAATTCTAATTTCATTGATATATTGATATTTTATTTCATATTCATATATATGAATATGAAATTGAATTTCTATTTAGATATCTAATTTATTTAGATCTAAATAGTTTTCTTTTCTATTTTCTAAATAGAATCAATAAATGAAATAAAAAAAGAAGAATAATCACTAGGTAATAGCTAAGATTCGATAGTTTCCTGTATTCCTATACACTATTGCTCTTATATCCGCCCGCTTAGCTCAGAGGTTAGAGCATCGCATTTGTAATGCGATGGTCATCGGTTCGATTCCGATAGCCGGCTCTTTTTCTTTATCAATTTTTTTATTTCCATGATTGAAAATATCTACTCTCGCTTTCTCTAAATGTCGGGTCACCGATCTATTATGTCATGGTAACTTGCAGCTATAGCTATGAAGAAAAAAGTTTACTAGAACAATTAGATCTCTACAGAAGAAATTGGAAAACGTAACCTTCGCTTGAATTTCCTATATATACAAAAAATACGAATATTGATAAAATTTATTTTATTCTGTTTTGTAGGACTTTAGTAAATTTAGTTTTGCTTTGCTAATCCTTTAGTTCAGTCTGAATTTCTATTTTTTTGTCAAATGAAAGTGAATCAAAAAGGAGCCTTTATATGTCTCGTTACCGAGGACCTCGTTTCAAAAAAATACGCCGGCTGGGGGCTTTACCGGGACTAACTAGTAAAAGACCCAGATCCAGAAGTGATCTTCAAACCCAATTGCGCTCTG